GGTTTCAATAAATTCCCTACACTAGTTCGTCTTGAACCAGATCTAGAACTACCCTCAACGGTTTGTGTAGCCATAAATCCTATTTTATATTCATTGAGATCTATTGACTTTGTATACCATTCCGTCGTAAATAAATGATCTTAGCATAGATCCATTGTGGTCTTCAAACTATATTATAAATAATAATGGAAACAGCAACGCTCGTTGCCATCTTTATATCTGGGTTACTTGTAAGTTTTACTGGGTATGCCTTATATACTGCTTTTGGGCAACCCTCTCAACAACTAAGAGATCCATTCGAGGAACACGGAGACTAGTTGAAGTAATGAGCCTGCCAATATTCAATATTGGCAGGCTCATTACTTTCAATTGAGATAATGAAAAATCATTTCATCTTTTTAGTTGGAACTTTAGGCGGTTCTCGAAAAAAGATAGCGAAAAAGATTATTCCTAGAGTTGAGACTAATAGGAATGTATAAACCAATGCTTCCATAGATTCGATCGTGGTTTACAATTATAGCTTCCATACCTGTTTATTTGCGATAGATCGTCTCCCGGATAAAGAAAGAACAGGGCAGGGCAAGAGTCAAAAAAAAGACAGCGATTCAAATCAAGATTTATCCGGTAGCCCATATCAAATCAAAAAACTAAAGACAAAAAATAACAAAACAATATTGTATCAGACTACTTGCCTTCTTGTAGTTGGATCTCCAAGTTTTTGGAATGCTCCAAATTCCACTTGAGCATCCAAATCAGGGTCAATACCAGCAAAAACATCCCTGAACAAGGTTCTAGCACCATGCCAAATGTGTCCGAAAAAGAAGAGCAGAGCAAAGGAAGCATGTCCAAAAGTAAACCAACCCCTCGGACTGCTACGAAAAACACCATCGGATTTCAAAGTAGCACGGTCTAATTCAAAAATTTCACCCAATTGAGCACGTCTAGCATATTTTTTTACAGTAACTGGATCACTATAACTGACTCCATTGAGTTCACCGCCATAGAACTCAACAGTTACACCTACTTGTTCGACACTATATTTCGATTCTGCCCTTCTAAAAGGAACATCGGCTCTAACAATTCCATCTCCGTCTACCAAAACAACCGGAAATGTTTCAAAAAAAGTAGGCATACGACGTACATAAAGTTCACGCCCTTCTTTATCTCTAAAGATCGGGTGTCCTAACCAACCAACAGCTATTCCATCCCCGTTGTCCATTGATCCCGCTCTGAATAATCCCCCTTTTGCGGGATTATTGCCGATGTAATCATAAAAGGCTAATTTTTCAGGAATTTTAGACCAAGCTTCAGATAAACTTTGCTTTTCGGCTAGTCCAGCACTAACTCTTCGATAGATTTCTTGTTGGAAGTATCCTTGATCCCATTGATAACGAGTGGGACCAAATAATTCAATCGGGGTAGTTGCCGAGCCATACCACATAGTTCCAGCAACTACAAAAGCTGCAAAAAAGACAGCAGCGATACTACTGGAAAGGACGGTTTCAATATTTCCCATACGTAATCCTTTGTATAGACGTTGGGGCGGACGGACACTAAGATGGAATAGACCCGCCAATATGCCCAAGGTTCCTGCTGCAATATGATGAGAGGCTATTCCTCCCGGAACAAAAGGATCAAAACCTTCCACACCCCATGCTGGATTTACAGCTTGTACCCTTCCTGTTAGTCCATAAGGATCAGATACCCATATTCCAGGACCATACAATCCTGTTACATGAAATGCGCCAAAACCAAAACACGCCACTCCTGAGAGAAATAAATGAATTCCAAAGATCTTGGGCAAATCTAAAGAGGGTTTTCCTGTACGTTCATCACAAAATATTTCTAGATCCCAATACACCCAATGCCAGATAGCTGCCAAAAAGCACAAGCCAGAAAACACAATATGTGCACCAGCCACACCTTCGTAACTCCAAATACCCGGATTCGTTATAGTCCCCCCAGTAATACTCCAACCACCCCATGAATTGGTTATTCCTAAACGAGTCATGAAGGGTATAACAAACATACCCTGTCTCCACATTGGATCAAGAACAGGGTCAGAGGGATCAAAAACAGCTAATTCATATAGAGCCATCGAACCGGCCCAACCAGCAACCAGAGCTGTATGCATTATATGGACAGAAATCAAACGGCCGGGATCATTCAATACGACCGTATGAACACGATACCAAGGCAAACCCATGGAAATACCCCTTATATCAATCAAAAATAGACGCTATGTAACTTTCTTGCACTGTAAAAAAAAAACTATACTATGGTCTTTACTTTTTTAGTGGATTATATCCGGGAAAGGATTAATATTTGTTCTATTCTTTTACTAAGAATTCTATATTCTTTTAGTAAAAATGTCTTTGAATAATAATGGAACAATTTTGTTCGTAGGAACAAAAAGAAACAGATTTATTCTACACCCGATAAGTATCAATACGCAATGGTAGGGCGTTACTAGCATTTTATATGAGTAACTGCATCTATATTTGTTCATCATCTTTATGAACTTATTCAATCTATGGATAAAATATGATAAAAGACAAAATATTATTACGACAATAAACCTATTTTTACGCTTTCACATCAAAGTGAGATTATAGTACTTAATTTTTCTTTCATTTAATGCCTATTGGTGTTCCAAAAGTACCTTTTCGAAGTCCTGGAGACGAAGATGCATCGTGGGTTGACGTATAGTGCGACTTGTCAGATATATTGGGTCATATGGTATTTCCCCGTTCTCTTTCCCGATCGAGATATCCTCTCTTTCGCCCAACAAAGATTGATTGAATTATCCAAAATTTGGAGCGTGAAATGCAATGAAGTAGAATTCAATCTATTTTGTAGAGGGGTAGACAGATTAATATTAGCAATTAGAATAATTTATGGTTGGCTTGGTTCAAACAATAAAATGAAGTATCCAGGCTCCGTTTAGAAAAAAAAAACAAAAAAACCAATAGGTAATATATCTATGATTTCTACTTAATATATATCATATTCTATTTATAATTTATTTATATAATATTCGATTTATAATTCCTAATATAATAAAGTGATCTAAAACTGTTAATCAATCGAATAATATGATGAATGCGTTGAATATTTAATATTTGACGGGAGATATGAAATAAATTTAAGAAGAAAGAAGTCGTAGCAAAAAGACGTAGTATTGGGGCATTTGTCCTATATATGCAAATAAAAATCGGTCCGATCTTTACTCGGAGTAGAGCATAAACCTAAAAGAATTCAAGAAGACCATTCAGGAACAAGAAAATTACATCGTGATTTGGATTGGATTCCGATGAAACAATAGATCAATGAGAAGTTAATCCGATAAGTTTATTTTTATTTCTATTTATATATAGAAATTCTATTTCTATATAAATAGAAAAAGACCAAAACTCATCTTTTTTTTTAAATGAAAGAAAAAGCCCCTTTGTTACAAGTTAGACAGAGCTTGCTATGACAAAAGAAAAAAAAAAACAAGAATCTACACATTGATTCTTGTTTTTTTCGCAATTTGTGTTGAACTGTATGCATCAAAAGATGCGTGTACGGTTCCGAAGGGATAAAATTTTATCCCAATCAATCGACTTTATCGAGAAAGATTACTTTTTTTAGGCCAAGAGGTTGATAGTGAGATCTCGAATCAACTTATTGGTCTTATGGTATATCTCAGTATAGAGGATGATACCAAGGATCTCTATTTGTTTATAAACTCGCCCGGGGGATGGGTAATACCTGGATTAGGTATTTATGATACCATGCAATTTGTGCAACCAGACGTACAAACAATATGCATGGGATTAGCCGCTTCAATGGGATCGTTTATTCTGGTCGGAGGAGAAATTACTAAACGTCTAGCATTCCCTCACGCTTGGCGCCAATGAGTTTTTTATTTGATTTGAGAGAAAAAAGAAGACTATGCCTTCGCGATCTATGAAATATGAATATTAAGTAATAATAGCATGGCACTTCGAATTCGATACGAGAATCTTTTTTTTTTTCAAAATCGTTCCATTCCATTATGTATCGAAAGAGTAGTATGAGATAAAGGGTATTTATCATTTTATCTGATATATCAGGAGACCCATTTCAGCGTCACAAACTTTTTTTTTGGTTTCACACCGAAAAACTCTTAACAATATAATATATATTATTTTTATGAAAGAATACAAAAATAAAATTTCTTTTTTTTTTTTACTTAATTTTTATTTTTTATTTGAAAATAAAAAAAGAAACTTTGGGATTGCTAAATAACAGACGAAATTAATATATAAAGCAACGGAACCATCATAGTATATTGTTAACTATTCTAAAAAGAAGGGTGGTTGTTGGATCATTTACCTATGTGAATATGATAGACTCTATAATTTAAATTAAATTTAAATTTATTTTATATATATTCAATGTAAGGTAAAAAAAGGTATAGGTATAAAAGTGAATTCCACCGTAGAGCCGTATGCAATGTTGTGCAAAAGATGCCTGTACGGTTGTTCAATTCTCTCTTTCTTTTTTCTTATTATATTCTTTTTCGCCTTTCATCATGCGAGATAGAATAATTATTTATTATGTTATATCATCAGGGTAATGATCCATCAACCTGCTAGTTCTTTTTATGAGGCACAGACGGGAGAATTTATCCTGGAAGCGGAAGAACTACTTAAGCTGCGCGAAACCATCACAAGGGTTTATGTACAGAGAACGGGCAAATCCTTATGGGTTATTTCCGAAGACATGGAAAGAGATGTTTTTATGTCAGCAACAGAAGCCCAAGCTCACGGACTTGTTGATCTTGTAGCAGTTGAATAAAAAATAAGAGGAATTTCACACAAATATACAATTTGATATTTTATCTTATTACCAGGTTTAATACAATATTCTATGAATCCATTAATATAAAAATGATTCATAATTATCCGGTTAGGATCGATCTAAACCAGCCCATTATGTATATGATTCAACATGCCAACTATTAAACAACTTATTAGAAACACAAGACAGCCAATTAAAAATGTCACGAAATCCCCCGCTCTTAGGGGATGTCCTCAGCGAAGAGGAACATGTACTAGGGTGTATGTGCGACTCGTTCAGATCATGGACTAGGCCAAAAACAATGGATCCGGTATAAATGATCAGTACCAGTGAATAGGATAGAATGAAGACCACCATTCACTATACGATACGAAAAATTAAAATAGCTAAAAATCTAAAAAAGAGCTATCATACCCTTCTATTGTGATATCAAATTAATTTATGGTTGCCATTGGTACAAATCCAATCACTTCCTTTTTTAATTTAATTAATTTAAGATGAGAAAGAATTCCCCATTGGTAGCAAATGATATTCATTAAGCAGGGAAATCCTATTTTATTTAAAAAGCAGAAAGATTATATCCTTACTCTTGACTCTTGCAAGAACGGACTAATAGGGTCAGCTATTCAGCTAATCTTCATAATTAAATACCGTTACTGTATAAGTGGGTCTCGTTGTGAAAGACCTATTACTGGATAATTATGGGTAGAGCCAAAGAGTGTGAACTGTACAAGTTAACAATAACATTAATTAAATGAGAGAAGAGGCTCCGGTGTATAGAGAGGACCTCACCGTTTAAGAAGCAACCATAGAAACGATGTAACCCACTATACCTATTTCTATTTACTATTTTTTTGTTTACTATGTTTTTTTGATACCTAGTATCAATACAATTTTTTATTTCGAGGCGAGAAGCCTAGAAAGAAAAAAAAAAATAAATAAAAAATCGTGGTCGGGAAGGTTATAGTAGCAAAAGCCATTGGAATCCTTATTTTATACATTGGAAGAATCCGTTTTGTTATTAATAGACTAGGAAGGGGAAAGGAAATAACTGAAAGAAAAGAAATCAATTAGTTATTCATCAAAGTTTCATTTATTCAATGACTAGAATTAAACGAGGATATATAGCTCGAAGACGTAGAACCAAAATTCGTTTATTTGCATCAAGCTTTCGAGGGGCTCGTTCAAGACTTACTCGAACTATTGCTCAACAGAAAATAAGATCTTTGGTTTCGGCTCATCAGGATAGAGGTAGGCAGAAGAGAGATTTTCGTCGTTTGTGGATCACTCGGATAAATGCAGTAATTCGAGCCAATAAAGTATACTACAGTTATAATAAATTAATACACCATCTGTACAAGAGGCAGTTGCTTCTTAATCGTAAAATACTTGCACAAATAGCTATATTAAATAGGAATTGTCTTTATATGATTTCCAATGAGATCTTAAAATAAGATAAGGGGATTGAAAGAAATAAAATATAGTGAAATGTTTTAAATGGAGTTCCCTGGCAGATGAACTTGGGAAAGTAGAGTAGAAATTAGTATGATAAAATAGGATATAATATGATAAAGTTATCGCAATGAACAAACACGTTTAATAAAAAAAAAAAGATTTATTCTTCTTCCCCAATTCCTTTTTTTATTACAACACAACAATAAAATTGGAATTTTATTATTTTTTCAATAAAGCGTCAATTTACATTTTAATTCGGATTGGAATCTTATTTTGATTCAATTGAAGAAGAGCAAGCCTATTTATTTTTAATTCTAAGACCGGTAGTTCTGGGAGTCGACTCGCTTCTTTCAAACTGTTTCTCATTATTAAGAAAGGGTAAGAAAGATAAAATACGAGCTTGTTTTATAGCCATAGTAATTAATCGTTGTTGTTTTAAGGTCAATCTATTTACCCGTCTAGATAATATCTTCCCTTGTTCACTAATAAATCGACTAATTAAACTCATGTTTCTATAATCAATTCGATCCCCCGATTGTATCGGGGGCAAACGCCTACGAAAAGATCGCTTAGATTTAAGAAAGAGTCGCTTGGATTTATCCATGGTTTTTTTATTCCTTGTCCCGAAAATCCTAATGATATTTTGATCAGATCAAAAATGATTTCGAATTTAAAAATAGGATTGCTTTGTTTATATTTAAATAAATATATGATCTGTTATATATAATATGTCGTTTTTCATCTTCCTTGAAATGGAAGGCGGACACACGAGCGATCGGTTCGATCTATTTCTTTATCTCCCCGTGAATCGTATGTTTATAACAAGAGGGACAGAATTTTCTCAATTCCAATCGACTAGGCGTATTATGTCGATTTTTTTGAGTAATATATCGGGAAACGCCTATTGATTCCTTATTAACGCGGTTTCGAACACAACTGGTACATTCCAAAATAATCGTTACTCGGGCATCTTTACCCTTGGCCATGAGCCTCCTTTGGATTTTTGATTGACTCAACTCTTCTATCTTTCTATTTTCCGATCCGAAGCGAAGAAGAAAGGAAGGAAAAAAAATAGAAGTTGCTAACTCGAAATCCAATTATGAAAGATTTCGTTGCAATTTACCAATTATAGTAATAAATAGTAATAATAAGTAATATAATGATTTCTAACTATATATTTAGAATCGATGTACATGTACAGTATTTAATTTTTCTTTTTCATTGAATTATCTTGTATGATATTGTTGCCATGCCACAACAATTCCATTTTCTTTCTCACTCTATTATTAATTAATTTAAGTTTGGGCCTGTAAATCCGAGTTCTTAGTTTAACTAGGGTAAACCCGCTTTTATTCTTTTTATTTTCGAATTGATTTTAATTATAAAAAAAAGAAGAAAGGGGGAGGGATTAGTCACAGATATTTTATTGTATCTCTAATTTTCTTCACCCCTTCCTATCTCAATTACTATAATGAAAAAAAGGGAAATATCAACGCATCCGGAAATAAACGATTGATCTCTATTAATAACCCTGCTAAAGACCCAAACCATAGAGTACTTACTACCGGTGCCACGGAAAGGTATGTTTTTAGATTTCGCATTTAAAATCCTCCTTCTTTTGTTATTTGTTATTGTAATTTTCTTACAATTTGTAATACATAATGCTATTACATATATGACCAGATGTGTATATGTACTGACACGTGGATTTGTACGCAGAATCCCTAATGCAAATGGAAATGTATAACTTGAAATGTACAACAATTCAGTCGATATTCCTTTTCTTAAAAGAAAAAAATACGCCCATTTCTGTCTGAGAATTCTCGAAAAATATTCATTGTTTTTTTTACGGTGGGTTTCATAGTTCTTTAGTACGTATATAAATCTATTATTATATGTTATATGATATGAGATTCAAAAAAATAAGAAATGACAAGATAATTGGGTATATCACTGAAAGAAATAAAGATGTGGAAAACAAGACAGGAATTCTCTACAATAAGACTGTAGACCAATTGAAAGGGATGTAGCGCAGCTCGGTAGCGCGTTTGTTTTGGGTACAAAATGTCACGGGTTCAAATCCTGTCATCCCTACCTATTACTTATCTTATGAACAGTAACGAGGGGTCATTGAGATTGATTAATATTGGATATACATAATCAATCCTTAATTTTCTTTTAATTTTCTTATTTATGATAGTATATATATCCAAGACGAGTTAGGTCACAAAATATTTATTGTGATAATAAAGCGCTCTTAGTTCAGTTCGGTAGAACGCGGGTCTCCAAAACCCGATGTCGTAGGTTCAAATCCTACAGAGCGTGATTAGATTCTTGTTATTTGTTAGGTCGAAAAGAACACTAAAATAATTGAACAGCAATCTGAATTTGACCTCCTGTAGATTAAAGAAAGGAGGAGGTCAATAAAAAAAAAAGGGAGATATTAATTACTCAAAGGTCCAATTGATCACCACGTCTATATTGTAAATATGCGGTTACGAATAATCCAGCCAAAGTAATAGGAATTAGACCTAAGACGATTCCAAATAGAAAAACTTCAATCATTTCAATTTATTTGAAAGGTGAAAAGGAGAGGTAATATCTATCCTTATATATTAATTAGTATTACTCATGAATCTCAATGACCAAGAATTGAAAATGGATACGGCAAGAAACTATAGAATATATGAACTACCACAGAAGAATTTTTTTTATGAATTCTTCATTCAATTAATTTCAAATAAGTCGTATCTTGTTCAGACCGATAAATAGAGCTGAGGTTATAGTCAAAGCTGCTAGTAGAAAACCGAAATAACTGGTTATAGTAGGCATGAAGGGACTCAATGAAATATCTTCTTTTTATACATATGTTTATAAAGCACTTCCCTAAATTTCAATTTTTAAAAGAAAAGAGACGAAGATAAACAAAAATACCAAGTGAAAGTTTTTGATTCATCAATAATTATTATAATTATAATTAGAGACGGCAGTCCTAACAAAAATAGAGTAACATAGGTAAGAAATCAATTCATCATTTGTGACATCTACCCATCTCAAAATTTCGAATCAACAGATTCATTGAGCAACTCTTGAGCTGAGTAAACTAATAACCAATACCCATATTTAATATCTATTAAATATATATTTAATATATATTTAGTAATTTAGTATATATATTAGTATATATAGAATATTATTAATGAATTTTAAATAATTATAAAAATTGTTTTATAACTTCATTAAAAAATGAAACTTTCTTTGAATCACTATAGGCTAAAATTGCAAAAAAATCTCTATTTGGATCGTTTTTTTATTGTATCGACAAATCCTTTTTTTTTTTTACTTATTTTATTTTTATAACGATGATTGATCTTAGTTTATAACGAAAATGCCTTTTACTTTTTTACTTTAACTTGAACTTATTAAATTGAATAGTCAGTTCATTCAGATAATCTCTGTAACGAAAAGAAAAAAAAAAAAAGAAGAATCCAATCCGATAATCACTCAAAACTAGTTTTTATATTTTGTCTTTCCATACTACAAAGACCTATCCTTGTAATTAGGTCAAGAAAGAACCTTTCCTTTGGGTCTAATACAACAACAATGTGTGGATCACAAATATTTATTTTTATTTTATTTAGCCATTGTTCTCTTTCTTTTCTTGAATACTATACTAGTATTTTTACCCGATCCTCAGTTTCTATTCTAGTCCGAAGCT